CCGCTGGTTCTTTTTCTGAAGTAGCAACGGGAGAATTCATCCTGGAAGTGGGAGAACTGCTGAAACTACGTGAAACCCTGACAAGGGTTTATGTACAAAGAACGGGGAAACCCTTCTGGGTTGTATCCGAAGACATGGAAAGAGATATTTTTATGTCAGCAACAGAGGCCCAAGCTTATGGAATTGTTGATCTTGTAGCGGTTGAATGACAATAAATAGCCTGAATTTCGCGTCAATTCGTGATTTAAAATGAACCCTGCCGCGTTTAATATTCTATGACTTTTATTTATTTACTATCTATTGATTGATGATTCTATTGATCTATCGATTCTATTCTATTGAATAAAAGTCATTCATAATCATACGGTTAGGATCGATCTAAACCAGCCCATTATGTATATGATTCAACATGCCAACGATTAAACAACTTATTAGAAATACAAGACAGCCAATCAGAAATGTCACAAAATCCCCCGCGCTTCGGGGATGCCCTCAGCGTCGAGGAACATGTACTAGGGTGTATGTGCGACTCGTTCAGATCATAAACTAGAACAAAGGAAAGAGAACAATGTTCGAATATCAATGATCAAATAGGATAGAACGGAAAAACAAACTACATTTACTATCTAAAAATAAGAAAATGGGGTCATATCCCTTTTATTGTGTATGAAATTTATGGTTTCTATTGGTGTAAAACCACTCACCTCAATTCAAGATGAGAAGTAATTCTCCATTGGTAGCAAATGGTTATCCATTAAGCGGAGGAAATCTTAGTAACATAGACCCCTCTTGCAAGAACGGACTAACAGGGTCAGCTACCCAGCCAACTTTCATAATTAAATACCGTTACTGTATAGGTAGAGCTCGTTGTGAAAGACCTATTACTGGATAATTCATGGGTAGAGCCGAAGAATGTGAACTATACAAGTTAGCAATAACATTGATTAAATGAAGTAAGGGCTCCGGTGTATAGAGAAGACCTCACCGTTTAAGAAGTAACCATAGAAACGATGGAATCCACTATTTAGTTATCATTGCTATTTTTTTTAACCTAGTATAGTACAATTTTGTATTTCGAGGTGAAATGCCTATAAAAAAATAAAAAATCGTGGTTGGGAAGGTTATAGTAGCGAAAGCCATTGGAATTTTTAGTTTATACATTGGAAAAATCCGTTTTGTTATTAATATACTAGGAAAGGGGCAAAAGAATAACTGAAAGAAAGGAAATCTATTAGTTATTCGTTAAAGTTTCATTTATTCAATGACCAGAATTAGACGGGGATATATCGCTCGGAGACGTAGAACAAAAATTCGTTTATTTGCATCAAGCTTTCGGGGGGCTCATTCAAGACTTACTCGAACTATTACTCAACAAAAAATAAGAGCTTTGGTTTCGGCTCATCGGGATAGGGATAGGCAAAAAATAAACTTTCGTCGTTTGTGGATCACTCGAATAAATGCAGCAATTCGTGAAAGGGGGGTATGCTATAGTTATAGTAGATTAATAAATGATCTGTACAAGAGACAGTTACTTCTTAATCGTAAAATACTTGCACAAATAGCTATATCAAATAGGAATTGTCTTTATATGATTTCCAATGAGATCATAAAAGAAGTAGGTTGGAAAGAATCCACCGGTTAAACGGAGTTGCCCGGAGAATGAACTCCGGGAAGATCGAATAAAAATGAATAGAATTAGAATATGATAAAATATCAGAAAGTAGTCAAAATAAATATGAATCAACACGTTCAATAAAAAATTTTATTCTTCCCAGATTATTCTTTTTTTTCTTACGACACGAGACTTCAATCCGGATTCTTGGATTTTTCCAACAAAAAAGAAATCCGCGTTTGAGTTCGGATGGGCATTTGAATTCAAGTGAAGAAAGAGTAAACCTATCTTTTTCTGGCTCTAAGACTGGGAGTTCTGGTGGTCGACTCGGTTCTTTCAAATTGTTTCTCATTATTAAGAAAAGGTAACAAAGATAAAATACGAGCTTGTTTTATAGCAATAGTAATTAATCGTTGTTGTTTCAAGGTCAATCTATTCACTCGTCTAGATAATATTTTTCCCTGTTCACTAATAAATCGACTAATTAAACTCATGTTTTTATAATCAATTCGATCCCCCGATTGGATCGGGGGCAAACGCCTACGAAAAGATCGCTTGGATTTAAGAAAAGTTCGCTTAGATTTTTCCATGGTTTGGTTAGTTTATTTCTTATCCCTAAAATCCTATTTCAGCCGTATCTTTTATTAGAATAAATAAATAGGATTTGGTTTGTTTATAATTATCTTTAACTATGTTAAATATGTTATATATATAATGTCATTTTTGCCCTTTCCTTGTAAGAAAGATAAGGGCGCCGGTGCTCGGTTCGTTCGATCTATTTCTTTATTTCCCCATGAATCGTATGTTTGTTACAATATGGACAGAATTTTAGCAACTCCAATCGATTAGGCGTATTGTGCCGGTTCTTTTGAGTAATATATCTGGAAATCCCCGTTGATTCCTTATTAATACCGTTTCGAACACAAGCGGTACATTCCAAAAGAACCGGTATTCGCACATCTTTACCCTTAGCCATGAACCTCCTTTGGATTTTTCATTTACTCAACTCTTCCTTTTTCAATTCGAAACGAAAAAGAAGAAAGGAAGAAAAAAATTTGTAACTAGCTATCCTCTTATGCAAGATTTCATTACAATCAATATAGGAAATACGATAGAAAGATTTCTAAACTATATTTCAACAGTACAGTATTTCATATAATTATCTTCTAGAATACGCTTTCCCTAGAACCAGAGTTTGTATTCGACTTCCATAGAAATTTAATACATAGAAATTCATATTAATTTAATTCCAACCTGAACCCGACTCTCAAGCTGTTGAATGTAATATTCTTTCTCTTTCCTCCCTTTTTCTAGGGAAAAAAGAGAAAAGAAGGGGCTTTATTTAATTGTATCTCTAATCTTCTTTATTCCTTCCCACGTCAATAACTAGAATGAAAAAAAGGGGAACGTCAACGCATCCGGGAAAAAACGATTAATCTCTATCAATAAACCTGCCAAAGAACCGAACCATAGAGTACTTAGTACCGGTGCCACGGAAAGATATGTTTTTAGATCTCGCATTGAAAAACCTCCTTTTATAGTAATACATACATAAGATAATACATATTGAAATGTACAATCATCCAGTAAATAAGATTTACTTTTTGTTAAATACAGAAAAAACGTCTTTTTCTTCCCCACTATTCCCCAAATCGTTTATTTTTCCTAGGGGTTCCAGAAGTATTTTACTATTATTATATTATATGTTAAATGAGACCAAAAAGGCGAAATGGACATAAAAATTCTAGATTTTAATAGAGGCAATAACGATGTGGAAAACAAGACAGGAATTCTCTACAATGACACTGTAGACCAATGGAAGGGATGTAGCGCAGCTTGGTAGCGCGTTTGTTTTGGGTACAAAATGTCACGGGTTCAAATCCTGTCATCCCTACCTATTACTGCTCCTTTGAGCAGTAACGAGGGATTTTTTGAGATCAATTCGCGTTGGACATATCATATAGAATCTTTTATTCTTATGATGATACTATATGTGTATGCATACAAGATGTATTGGGGCCAATCCTTTTCTTTACAGTCTTTTCTTTTATGAGAAGAAAGCGCTCTTAGTTCAGTTCGGTAGAACGTGGGTCTCCAAAACCCGATGTCGTAGGTTCAAATCCTACAGAGCGTGATTTGTATCTTCTTCCATGGAATTTGACTGAAACATTAACTGGAACAGCAATCTTTATTTGACCTCCTGGGTATTAAAGAAAGGAGGAGGTCAATCAAAAAAAGAGATGTTAATTAATCAAAGGTCTAACTGATCGCCACGCCTGTATTGTAAATAGGCAGTTACAAATAATCCAGCCAAAGTAATAGGAATTAGACCTAACACAATTCCAAATAGAAAAACTTCAATCATTTCAATTTGTTTGAAAGGAGAAAAAAGAGGTAATATCTATACCTAAATATTAATCCGAATTACCATGAATCTCAATGACCAAGAATTGGCCAATTAACGGGGTAAAAATACACAGAAGTTCGCGGAAAGATTTTGTACAATTAATTTCAAATAAGTCGTATCTTGCTCAGACCAATAAATAGAGCTGAGGTTATAGTTAAAGCCGTTAGTAGAAAACCGAAATAACTAGTTATGGTAGGCATCAAGGAGCTAAATGAAATATGGTCTTTTTATACATATGTTTATAAAAAAGCACTTACCTGAGTTTCCTTTTTTGCAAAATAGGAGAAAAAAACCAATTGAAAGTTTTTGAGTCATCTATCATTATAGACAGCACTAACAAGGATAAAGTCACAACTATATAAAAAAAAAATGGATTCATCATCTGTAACATCTACCCATACCGCGTTTGCAATCAGCAAATGCATTCTTGGATCATTTTTCAATTCAACTTATAAACGAATAATAAGAACTGGGTAGTGTAATTTCGTTTTAAAATAAAACTAACTCTTTTCCAATCATTATGGAATCAAATTAGAAAATTATTCCTATTTTTCTCATTTGTTTTATTGGATCGAATCTATATATTTTAGAGCGAACATTAATCTTATAAAACTTTTACTTTCATTTTAACTAATTAGATTCCGTAATGAGTTCACTCATATAATATCTTAAATATCTTGAATGAATGAGAACAAAAAGTTATCACATGATCACTCAAAAAAATAGGTGTTTTGGTTCAACTATATTCTAAGACTAGTAATTTCTATTTTCTTTTGCTTTAGAAGTTCTATTTTGTATTTTTCATATATATATTAGAAATGCGCATCTTTTTAGTTAGGTCAAGAAAGAACCTTCAGATTTCGATCTAATACAACAATGTATGCATTAGTGATTCCAATTATTTCATTCTTTGTTCTTTTTGGTTTATCGAATAAAAATTCCTATTCTTACTTGTTACTAACTAATTCAAAAAAAAAAGAT